AAAAAGACCCACTTGTCATATAACTATTGGTTTAAAAGATATATCCTTAGCTGAATATGAATATTCAGACTATCTCACGTATTCAAAAAAATTTGGATTGATAAATAAAAATAAGAACACAAATATGACATGTCGTGATACATACAGCAGTGGGGGATTATGGGACAAAAAATAAATCCACTTGGTTTCCGACTTGGTACAACACAAAGTCATCATTCTCTTTGGTTTGCACAACCAAAAAATTATTCCGAAGGTCTACAAGAAGATCAAAAAATACGAAACTGTATTAAGAATTATGTACAAAAGAATATGCGAATATACTCCGGTGTTGAGGGAATTGCACAGATAGAGATTCAAAAAAGAATTGATCTAATTCAAGTCATAATCTATATAGGATTCCCGAAATTATTAATAGAAAATAGACCACAACGAATCGAAGAATTACAGATGAATGTACAAAAAGAAATAAATTGTGTGAATCGAAAACTAAACATTGCTATTAGAAGAATTGCAAATCCTTATGGACACCCTAATATTCTTGCCGAATTTATAGCCGGACAATTAAAAAATAGAGTTTCTTTTCGCAAAGCAATGAAAAAAGCTATTGAATTAACTGAACAGGCAGATACAAAAGGAATTCAAGTACAAATTGCAGGACGTATTGACGGAAAAGAAATTGCACGCGTCGAATGGATCAGAGAAGGTAGGGTTCCTCTACAAACCATTGGAGCTAAAATTGATTATTGTTCTTATACCGTTCGAACTATATACGGGGTATTAGGAATCAAAATTTGGATATTTGTAGACGAAGAAAAATAAGACTGTATGAGTCTTTACAGTCTACTCATTAATGGAAATAGAACAAAAAAAACAAACTCCTTTTATGTTCAATCAAAACATAAATGATAAATTCCGCAATTCTATAGGGTTGAATAAAAATTCGATTGATCATTTTCTATAATTGCTATGCTTAGTGTGCGACTCGTTGGTTTTTTTTAAGACTAGGATTCAAAAAAAATGGATCGGCCTGTAGTATGAACTAATAACTAGAGCATTAATAACCAACCTATTGCTTCGCATTATCTGGATCCAAAGAACCAGTCAAGATATAATATATTGGTCATATCATTGTAGCAACTGAAATCTTTTTTTGCATAAACAAAAAAAAACCAATCTGATTATGAGTTGTGAAATTTTAAGTTATGAAACTAAATCGAAAAGTATGCAGATAAATGGAAGGATGAGAGAAGGAGAGAAAAAAAATATCAATGATATAGGATTCCAATATGTAAGGTCTATGAGTTATCTCATAAAAAACAGTGTAATAAAGCATCACTAATGATTCATCCATAATTAGATGACTAACAAAAAAAATCAAGAGCCTGTAGCCAATAAAAACTAAGAAAATTGACTTAAGAAAAAATTTCATTAAGGACTCCGTTGGAGAATTCAGACCTAACCATTAATCGAGAAGCAATGGGAACGATGGAACCCATGAATACCGAAGATTCTATTGAAAATGAATCTTAATGATTCATTGGGTGGGATGGCGAAACGCACCAGAGACCTATTCTTTTTTTTTTTTTTTTCGGAGAGGTCATGGACTAACCCTACAACTGAAATAGATATTGAAAGAGTAAATATTCGCCCGCGACAATTTGATTTTATTGGATTGATAAACTTTAATCGATCCGATATGGATATGGTAAAAGACAAAACAAAATAAAGATTTGTTAGAACGTTATAAAAAAACGACATTAAGATTATTTATAACTAGAATATACCATTATATATATATATATAAACACGATATACAAATTTCGAATCAATTAATTTGATAAAATAGCAAAGAATCTTATGCTTCAGTATATTATTCATTAAATATATTTATATGTATATCTTAATAAAATCTTTTTTAGTCGTTTCATTCGCGAGGAGCTGGATGAGAAGAAACTCTCATGTCCAGTTCTGTAGTAGAGATGGAATTGAGAAAGAACCATCAACTATAACCCCAAAAGAACAAGATTTCGTAAACAACATAGAGGAAGAATGAAAGGAATATCTTATCGAGGCAATCATATTTGTTTTGGTAGATATGCTCTTCAAGCACTTGAACCCGCTTGGATCACATCCAGACAAATCGAAGCAGGACGCCGAGCAATGACACGAAATGTACGTCGTGGTGGAAAAATATGGGTACGTATATTTCCAGACAAACCTGTTACAGTAAGACCCACGGAAACCCGTATGGGGTCGGGGAAAGGATCCCCCGAATATTGGGTAGCTGTCGTTAAACCCGGTAGAATACTTTATGAAATGAGTGGAGTAGCCGAAAATATAGCTCGAAAGGCTATTTCAATAGCGGCGTCCAAAATGCCTATAAGAACTCAATTCATTATTTCTGGATAGGAATGTAGAACCAAAGGAAAGAAATCTTGGATATAAAAAAAAAACAATTGTAGGTTTTCTTTCTTTTTTGACTTTGTCCTTTGCTTTACATTAAACATTAAAAAAACAGATTCAAAAAATGATATGATTCAACCTCAAACCCATTTGAATGTAGCAGACAATAGCGGGGCCCGAGAATTAATGTGTATTCGAATCATAGGAGCCAGTAATCGCCGATATGCTCATATTGGTGACGTTATTGTTGCTGTGATCAAGGAAGCAGTACCAAATACGCCTCTAGAAAGATCAGAAGTGATCAGAGCCGTAATTGTACGTACTTGTAAAGAACTCAAACGTGACAACGGTATGATAATACGATATGATGACAATGCTGCAGTTGTTATTGATCAAGAAGGAAATCCAAAAGGAACTCGAGTTTTTGGTGCGATCGCCCGGGAATTGAGACAGTTAAATTTTACTAAAATAGTTTCATTAGCGCCTGAAGTCTTATAAGATGAGATGAAACCGCGATATAGTGATAGTATTTAAATAAAATAGATAAATATAAATTTAGTAGAGTATGTCTCATGTATATACTTTTAATAATTTTCATAAAAAAAAATAACATGTTGATTATATCAAAATTAGGAAACAACAAAATTTTTAATTTATCATGGGTAAGGACATTATTGCTGACATAATAACTTCTATACGAAATGCTGACATGAATAGAAAAGGTACGGTTCGAATAGCATCTACTAGGATCACCGAAAACATTGTTAAAATACTTTTACGAGAGGGCTTTATAGAAAACGTGAGGAAACTTGCGGAAAACCACAAATCTTTTTTGGTTTTAACCCTCCGACATCGAAGGAATAGGAAAGGCGTATATAGACCTATTTTAAATTTAAAACGAATCAGTCGACCCGGTCTACGAATCTATTCTAACTATCAACAAATTCCTAGAATTTTAGATGGGATGGGGATTGTAATTCTCTCTACTTCTCGGGGGATAATGACAGACCGAACGGCTCGACTAGAAAGAGTGGGCGGAGAAGTGTTGTGTTATATATGGTAATTCTTCTGCTATACGAATTGTATCCGGACCTTCAAAAAAAAACCAAGTTATCTAATATCGCTCCTCCTACGTTAGTTGATACTTCAACTAGGGTTTGCCTGGAATAAAAGAAAAAAAATGGATTCAACGAGGTATGATTAATGAATCATTTACCAAAGGTATGCTCCGGGTTCTTTTAGATCCTTTCAATAAGGACGTCAGATTGGAATTTTAAGTTATGTTTCAAGAAGGATCCGACACAGTTTTATACATATACTACCAAGAGATAGAATCAAAATTGAAGTAAGTCGTTAGGATTCAAATGGAAGGCGTTTAATTTATCGACTCCACAACAAGGATTCGAACAATTAGGTGATTTTTCAACATTCCTTTCGTGGGGATACAATTCACGGTTCCAAAATTTCAAGAAACTTATTTTCTTCCAATAAGTCGATTCGAAATTCAATTAAGGAATAACAACTATGAAAATAAGGGCCTCGGTTCGTAAAATTTGTGAAAAATGTCGACTAATCCGTAGGAGGGGACGAATTATAGTAATTTGTTCAAACCCGAGACATAAACAAAGACAAGGATAATCTTTCGAAAAGAGACTCTATAAAAGAACCGATGAACAAATCAAAAAAAAAAAAAGATCGGTTTTGAGATGAAATGGATATATCCATATATCGCTGACTTATATTTACGAAATGATAAAATATGGCAAAATCTATACCAAGAAGTGGTTCACGTAGGACTGGACGGATTGGTTCACGTAAAAGTGCACGTCGAATCCCTAAGGGCGTTATTCATGTTCAAGCAAGTTTCAACAACACCATTGTGACTGTTACAGATGTACGAGGTCGGGTAATTTCTTGGTCCTCAGCCGGTACTTGTGGATTCAGGGGTACACGAAGAGGGACACCTTTTGCTGCTCAAACCGCAGCAGGAAATGCTATTCGAACAGTAGCAGATCAAGGTATGCAACGAGCAGAAGTCATGATAAAAGGTCCTGGTCTCGGAAGAGATGCAGCATTACGAGCTATTCGTAGAAGTGGTATACTTTTAAATTTCGTACGAGATGTAACCCCTATGCCACATAATGGTTGCCGACCCCCTAAAAAAAGACGGGTGTAGAAATAAACATTGAAGAGATTTCAAGAGAAATAAATGACTTACAAATCTGCCAAATAATATTACTATGGTTCGAGAGAAAGTAAAAGTATCTACTCGGACACTACTGTGGAAGTGTGTTGAATCACGAGCAGACAGTAAACGTCTTTATTATGGACGCTTTATTCTGTCTCCACTTATGAAAGGTCAAGCTGACACAATAGGCATTGCGATGCGAAGAGCTTTGCTTGGAGAAATCGAAGGAACATGTATTATACGCGCAAAATCTGAGAAAATCCCACACGAATATTCTACGGTAGTAGGTATTCAAGAATCAGTACATGAAATTTTAATGAATTTGAAAGAAATTGTATTGAGAAGTAATCTCTATGGACCTCGCGACGCGCTTATTTGTGTCAAAGGTCCGGGATATGTAACTGCTCAA